ATATATATATTTTTTTAGGTGGGCTAAATAAATTAAATACTAAAAAAAAAAAGAGTTAGTAAGGTTCATTGAAATTATCAAATTTTGAAGATACTTTTTCGGATGAGCCGAGCCAATAGGATGAAATTAAAAGAGTTCCGCATCATGAACTATGTACCGCGCACATCACTTAGAAGGTCTCTAGAAAGTAACATAGGAGGAAATGAAGAAATAGAATATGAAAAATATAAGGAAATGAAAGAGGGTCATATTCTATTCGTACAGTATCCGAGATGAATCTTGGATATTCCCGCCCTTCAACTCCCCTAGACTCTATTTTTTGGTCTTTCAACTAAGCAATCGTTTTCGAATATGTATGAAGTAGTAACATTTTTTTGAACTGGCGGAGACACGAACAAATAAAAAAAGAAGAGGAAACAAAATAGAATTCGTTTCTTTTGTATACTTTAATACACAATACCCATGGTTTCTTTTGCCTGTTTTATATACATAAAACATAATTACATAAACATAATTAGTAAGGGGGATATCTCCGACACTTAGATGGATAAGTATGTATCATGATCTATACTATAATACTGAATATGGATGTCGACCCATATCAATTAATTTGTAGAATATATACTCATACAAATTACTCATGTGCCAGGAACCAGATTTGAACTGGTGACACGAGGATTTTCAGTCCTCTGCTCTACCAGCTGAGCTATCCCGACCATTCACGACGCATCACCCTCATTTTATTTTAATATAGGACTTGGGTCTATGTCAATTAAAAAAACGAAAAGATATTACAAAGTATTATCCAGGCCCTTGTAGAATTTCTTGTATCTTCAAAAAGAAAACTTTGTAAGTTTCAATACAGTACAAATAATGATGTGGATTGTTAATTATTCAAATTTAACACATTATTCAAAGATGCTGATTTACATTTGTACACGTATCATTATCATAATCCTAATCATATATATCACACACAAGGCTTGTGATAAGAAAACATTTTTCTGCTCAGATAGGTTTGTGAAAGAGTAGAGTGAGAATGACTGAGAAACATAACCAATTTCAAGTCGCTAATAAAATGAGAAGATAAATAATTAGGGAGGCAACCAGGTCTTTTTGGGGATAGAGGGACTTGAACCCTCACGATTTCTAAAGTCGACGGATTTTCCTCTTACTATAAATTTCATTGTTGTCGATATTGACACGTAGAATGGGACTCTATCTTTATTCTTATCCGATTAATCAATTCTTAAAAAGATCTATCAGACTATGATGGAGTGAATGATTTGATCAATGACTATTTTTCATCTAAATAGATATATAAAAATTATAGAACCGGTTGGAGTCGTCATTAATCATTTTTAATCATTTGGCGATAGTCTTTCAGTAAGTATACATATGTATATAGGTTTCATCCGTTCGGAAGTTTCGATGGAAGGATTCCTTTACGAACACAATGCCGCCAACTCCATTTATTAGAACAGCTTCCATTGAGTCTCTGCACCTATCCTTTATTTATTCTCGCTTTCTGAAACCCTTGTTTGTTTTCATAAAACGGGATTTGGCTCAGGATTGCCCATTTTTAATTCCAGGGTTTCTCTGAATTTGAAAGTTATCACTTAGTAGGTTTCCATACCAAGGCTCAATCCAATTAAGTCCGTAGCGTCTACCAATTTCGCCATATCCCCCCTTTTTTTGTGATGTGATTAGGATCACATCATGATGCCGTTTACCCCTTTTCGTTCATTTCCATTTTTATTATGCTGGAACCGTGGAATTCATTAGATATCGATTCCTGTATTGAAAAGTGTTTGCTCCTATTTGATTTCGTATCTATCTTCTTTCATCTCTATTGGAAACCATACTTGGTCCAATCAGAAATTCAATATAGATATATATCACATAACATATATCTATTATCTATTATAATATATATAATAGACTTATACATGTCCCTATTTCTATCATTTTTAGTGTGCAATTTTGAATACTTGAACGGTCGATTCTTTTTTTTCGTCTTTTTTCGTCTTAGGTTTCGCCTTTCCGAATGAAACCATAGGAATGTTTCATTATGATCTGGATTGCACTTTTATCTTTTTATCCTTTTATTAGGGAAGACCCTAATAAATAATAAAAAAAACGACAAACGACAAAGGGCAATTTTGTAATTTTTAATTTCATTAATAGCCATAACTAATCGAATGGATATAATTAATCAATTCATTATTCCGTTAATTTAGAATTCGTTATCAATGAGTTATCAATGAATATTAATGAAATAGGAAATTCTTTTTTATTATATAAATTTATATAAATTCTATATTTTCGATTTCAAATATATATTAATATATATAATAATGAATTATATTAATTTAATATATTATAAGATTCTAATATAGAATAAGATTCTAACTTAATTACCTTAATTACTAGAACTTAATTACTAGATTATATTACTAACTTTAGTTACCAAATTCTATTTCAAATTCGAAATATAACTAAATATATAGAAATATAAAACTATGTACTAAAATATTTTATATATAATTTATATAGTTATAATATAGTTATAGTTTTCTTTTATTTTTATATTTTATATAGTAATTATATAGTAAAATAATATAGTAATTATATAGTAAAATATCAAAAAACAATATTAAAAAAAGAGTAAATTAAATATGGATGAAATATGAATATACTAAAAAAATCTTAGTATCTAATTAAACAAATTAAGATATTTATTATTGATAAACATATATTTGAGAAATAGATCTAAATTAATAGATCAAAATGAAATGTTTTTGGAAATTCTATTTTCCATTCTTATTCGTTTCTATAGTTGAATTTTTTTACATTTATATTATATTTCTTATGAAATAGCTAAGAATAAAAAGTTAAGATCTTAGTAGCAGTAGTTTACTAAATTAGTATACGTGTACAATTTATATTATGCGAGCCCGCTTAGCTCAGAGGTTAGAGCATCGCATTTGTAATGCGATGGTCATCGGTTCGATTCCGATAGCCGGCTTTTCTCCATTTGTTTTATTTTTTCGATAATTGATAATATGAAATCAAAGTGAAAAGCTTCTTTGCCCTTTCCTAAAGGTCACCGAGCCCTTTCTATTATTTCATAGAAACTTCCAATTATGAATAAAAATTGGATTGGAGGGGTTTGGTCTCTGTAGAACAAATCAATCAAGAAAAGAGCCCTTCATTTTTTTTCTATTATTTCAAATTCTTTTTCTTTTTTATTTATATAATTTATATTTTTATTTATATAATACAATTATATATATAATATTTATATACAATAAGATACAATAAGGTCCGGATATTGATACAATTCCTCTAATTATTCTTTGTAATACTTCAGTAAATTTCGCTTCATTTATCATATTTTAGTTTAGTTTTAATTTTGGTTTATGAAATTTCATAAAAAAAAGGAGTCTTTATGTCGCGTTACAGAGGACCTCGTTTCAAAAAAATCCGCCGTCTGGGGGCTTTACCGGGGCTAACTAGTAAAAAGCCTAGAGCCGGAAACGATCTTCGAACCCAATCGCGCCCCGGCAAAAAATCGCAATATCGTATTCGTTTAGAAGAAAAACAAAAATTGCGCTTTCATTATGGTCTTACGGAACAACAATTACTTAAATACGTTCGTATCGCCGGAAAAGCCAAAGGGTCAACAGGTCAGGTTTTACTACAATTACTTGAAATGCGTTTGGATAACATCCTTTTTCGATTGGGTATGGCTGCGACTATTCCTCAAGCCCGCCAATTAGTTAACCATAGGCATATTTTAGTTAATGGTCGTATAGTGGATATACCAAGTTATCGATGCAAACCCAGAGATATTATTACGGTGAGAGATGAGCAAAAATCTAAGGCTCTGATTCAAAATCATCTTGATTCATCCCCCCCGGAGGAATTACCAAAACATTTGACTCTTCACCCATTACAATATAAAGGATTAGTCAATCAAATAATAGATAGTAAATGGGTCGGTTTGAAAATAAATGAATTGCTAGTTGTAGAATATTACTCTCGTCAGACTTAACCCTAACTCAAATAACATAGGGTTCGGCCAATTTTGCCCCCTTTTTTCGCTTAAGTAAAGGGACTGAGTTAAGTTAAGGGGTTTGGTCTGGGGATTTTTCTCTCATTCATGTATCTCTAGATCAGTAGGGGATTTTAATTCCTTGTCCATTTTGTCCAGTATTTTCGTACCACAGAAATTAGGATTAGGAATAAAGAATCCATATCAAAGAAAAGATACGGGCTAGCTGTTGGAGTATCCATTCTTATTTGATGCATTGTGGTCAGTAACATTGATGAATTAGGTGAAGGATACGGAAAGAGAGGGATTCGAACCCTCGGTAAACAAAAGTCTACATAGCAGTTCCAATGCTACGCCTTCAACCACTCGGCCATCTCTCCTACATAATGATTATGGCCCAAAAACCGAGTAAATAGTGAGTCATTTATATTCATTTTTTATAGGTCGGATTCAAATATTTAAAATTTTTTATTGATTCCTGTCAAAAATAAACAATTTGAGTAACAAGGGCGTCTTTTTGTTTTAATGAATCCATTTTTACGTTATTTCGTACTGTACAATTCCTTTGTTTGGGGGATCATTTTCTCACGAAAGGAAATTCAAAAAAATTATAGAATGGATTAATACACCTATGTCTAGATCTGGGATAAATGGAAATTTTATTGATAAAACCTTTTCAATTGTAGCCAATATCTTATTACGAATAATTCCGACAACTTCAGGAGAAAAAGAGGCATTCACCTATTACAGAGATGGTGCGATTTGATTATTTTTATTTTTTTTTACCGCTCTCAGTCTTAAGAGAAAGACAACATTATTATTAATTATTCGGAATAGGAAGAAAAAATTATTGAAAAAAATCTACGCTTGTTGAAGGTGAAGTTTGTAAATAAAGCAACCCCTTCTATCGTGTATCCCCGATTAATGCAGCCTCAGATGCTTCAATTGTCGATTCTAGAGTATTGAGCGAAAGGTTATACCTATAGGTTAAGTTAACCCTACTCCACTAGTACCAATAGGAGGCATAGGGGAAGAAGCACTACCCCTAGGAATCAACACACGAAAACTTTGTTAGAAATGATTCCCTTTACTTAGCAGGATCGGGACTAACAAGAATGGTTGGGACAACAAACATCCATCTCGTTCGTATTTTGGATACCCGTATAACCATCGAAGACTGTTGAAGTGACTAATTCCTGCAAATTTAAGGGCGTTGAAGACAAAGAAATTGTTGGGGTCGCCTTTTTTATCTAATATAATACCAACATGCTTGATGTTAAGGAAAGATCTTTTACAAGAAGGTTGGCTAGAGATTTCTTGTAAAAACACCAGCCCCGCTCAGTTTATAATGAAAATCTTTCAATCTTTTTTGATTCCATGTCTTTTTTTTTTTTCATTATGCACATAAAGGAGGAGCCGTATGAGGTTAAAATCTCACGTACGGGTCTGGAACGGAGATTCTTTGAATCGAATGACGACCGTAACGGATGTCGGCTCAATCCGAAGGAAATTATGCGGAAGCTTTACAGAATTATTATGAAGCTATGCGACTGGAAATTGATCCTTATGATCGAAGTTATATACTCTATAACATAGGCCTTATCCATACAAGGAACGGAGAACATACAAAAGCTTTGGAATATTATTTTCGGGCACTAGAGCGAAACCCGTTCTTACCACAAGCTTTTAATAATATGGCCGTGATCTGTCATTACGTGCGACTATCTCCACTATAGAAATAAAAAAAAAAGGGGGGGGAAAGAAAGAAGAAATCCGTTAATAAATACTATAAAAAAGGTAGGCTTTCTACATATGTATCGTTCAAAACAACGATTTTTATCAGCTGTAGTAAAGAAATAAACTTCATATTCATATTAAAGTAGAAATATTAATATGAAGAAATAGGTATGCCTAAATACTTTATTCTATGGATAAAGGATCTAATTGATAGAGGAAGCGCCGTAAAGATCAATTCGCGAGGTTTTGGTCCGATACAATAAGAACTGCTTACTTATGTCATGATATGAGATAAAAGTTAGGAATCAACTTATGTAATAAAGTGGATCCCCTAAGGTATTGAGCAGCGGTGTAGCATCAGATCCCAAAGATAGTAAGTCTTTTCCTTCTTATGAAGGAAGGTCTTTTTCAAAGATTCTATATAAATTTATATATGAAACCGAGATAGTTACCTTTACAGAAAATTCTAATGATAGTGAAAATGCTTATGCTTTATTGTTCTGAAGGTGGGAGAAAAGATAAAACTGATTATTAAGAAAATTTTTAGTTTGAAACTCATGTAATTAACCTCTTTCTTTTGGTTAATTCGAGAAAAAAAGGGATCGCGATATATCTATGAGAAATCTCATTCAATTAGATCCGATAGATTACATCAAAAGAATTTGATCGCTGAGCCGTATGAGGTCGGAAACTCTCAAGTACGGTTCTAAGGGAAGGAATTTACCCCCCTATTCCGACCGGGGAGAACAGGCCGTTCAGCAAGGGGATTCGGAAATTGCGGAGGCTTGGTTCGATCAAGCCGCCGAGTATTGGAAACAAGCTATAGCGCTTACTCCTGGCAATTATATTGAAGCACAGAATTGGTTGAAGATTACAAGGCGGTTTGAATAAGAACACTGTTATATTTATTTAGTTATTTAGTTTCCATTTCGAATTTTTTCTATTTCTATTTGTTATTTTTTTCTATTTCTATTTGTTATAATTAATTATTTGTTGTCCCTATCGGTCGTCAAATAACTAAAACGGATCGTTTTTCTGGGAAGAACCAATCAAAGAATTTCATTATATCCCTTCTAAAGATCGTTCTATTTCGTCTAATATTTCGTAGGAATAAACGATATACAGATCGATATACAGATAAATCGATATACAGATAAAGTATAGAATCTTTTTCGTTTCTGCTTTTAAAACTAATAAAAAAACCTTCGAATAACTAAATATAAATACTGAGATGTCTCTTAGTTTAGTAATTACTTCTCGCCAAATTTTGAATAGAGTACGGAATAGAGTCACATTAATATGTTATATGCATGCAAGACATAAAGTAGTTCCGTTTAGTAACTTATAATTGAGATATGAATACACTAGATTGCACAAAAAAATGGTTTTTGAGTCAATTCAAAGCCAAGAAAAAGGGTTTATAAGATTAAAAAGGTCCGTTAAGCGCCTCACAGATATGTCATAATAGATCCGAACACTTGCCCCGGATCGACTTCCAGATCATAATTGCTCTAGTGAATAACTAAAGAAAATAGATAGATGGGAGATGTGAAGAGAAAAAACTAAGTCTAAACATCTCTCATAGGTTCACTAATTACTTAACTATTTATTGGCGGGTCTCTTTGTATGTGTTGTCCGGAAAGAGGAGGACTCAATGATTATTCGTTCGCCGGAACCAGAAGTTAAAATTTTGGTAGATAGGGATC